GTCTTAATTCAGAACAAATTATTCCTTGTGTTCCAAAATAATCTTTTATTGAAGTCTTAAGAAAAAAAAATGTTCCGTGATATTGAAGAATAGATCTTAACTTATACAAGTTAAGAACTTGTGTTTGTGATATTTTGTAAAATACATATGCTTGTGACAAGGAGGATAAGTCAAAAAAATTCTGTGAATTCTTATTACTAATATTATAAAGTGACTTTTTTATAGTCGAAATAAAGTGAATTGTATTTTGATTTGTTTTATTAATTTTTTTTTGATTTGTTTTATTATTGTAAATGGATTTATCAATCATTTTTTTTGTTGATTCAAGAAAAAGTTGTATAGTAATTCTGGGAATATTAATGATAGATAGAAGGATATCTATGTATATCCTTTTAGTGAAAAATTTGATAAAATAATGTAATTTACGGATTAATCGAGCATTTCTTCTTTTTAATATTTGCCAAATATTTTTTGGTGATTCGAATATTTTAGCATTATAACTTGTTTTATTAGGACTAACATTTTTTTCTGGAATCACTTTTTTTTTATCTTTTGTAATTCTTTTTATTTGATTTCTGATTGTGCTTGTTCTATCAGCCAGATCCTTCATTTTTTTTTCTGTCAGTAAAAAATTTGTCCAATATGTAGATCGAATTCGACTAAAGGATTTATGAATTATCTGATTGCCGGTTATAGAATTTTTTTCTTTTTTAGTTTCGCTTGATTTATATACTTCTCTCAATTTCAATAATAGAATTGGATTTACTTTTGAGAGTTCTTTTATTATTCTTTTTAAAAATAGAATGCCTTTGATAATCCATTTTTTTTTTTTTTTTGAGATGTTTAGAAATTTTGTTCTTTCTTTTAAAACTTTTAGAACTAGAAAATACTTCTTTTTCAATTTTCCAATTTTTTTTTCGAGTTTCTTAAAAATGGGTTCAAAAAAGGAAGGCCGTTTTCGGGGAGAACCAAAAGGAAGTTCAGCTTCCATTCCCCAAACGGTTAAAAAACAAAAATCATCTTTTTGTCCTTTCCTTTTCATTCGATCTATATGAGAGGACCGTGGCTTAGATCTGTGCCAAGGTTTCAGACAGAAAGGAAATAGCATCTTTATCTGAATACCGTCTATTAACCAATTTTTCGGAAATTCTGTTTCTGATAATTGAACACCATTATAGGTGCATTTAACATGGATTTCTCTATTCCATTCATTTAAATCCTCAGACCACTCAGGAAATTGTAATAATAGCAGACGGCCAATATTTTTAGCTATTATCAATGACGGTAATATAATATATTTTCTAAGACTCAATTGAGTTATTAACACGGAACCTCTTATTACTTGAGCAAATGGAATGGTATCCCAGGCTTCTGCTATTTCTATCCGCGCTTTATCTTTTCTTTTGTTCTCTTCTTTTTTGTCCTTCTCCCTTTTCTCCCCTTCTTTTATCTCTTCTTCTGTATAATCTGAAATTTTGAATTCTGCTCCCTTTCCTATACAATTTCTAAAAATCCGTTTCATGAGTCCGGAGATATCAAAAGAAAAAAGGTGCAATTTGTCTATTCTGTCCAAAAAAAGCGGGGAATGCACATTTGCTTGAAAAAGTTCCCAAATAACTGTTTTGCGTCTTTGGGCTCGCATAGAACCTTTGATTATGTCTCGACGAAAATCCGATTGTTGCGAATATCGTATTAAAGCCACTTCGTCTGTTTTATCAGAATTATTAGTATCCTTATTATTATTATTAGTATTAGGATCGGTATTTTGCCGGTTATCAGTAAAAATCACTACACGTTTGGCTTTTCTTGAACGGATCTGATAATCCACTGGTACTTCTTCTTCACTTTCTCCTTCCTGTTGTTCTAATTCGTTGATTAATTTGTATGACCATCGAGGGACTTTTTTACTGATTTCTTTTATTCCAATAGATTTTTTTTTCATTTTTTGATCATTAAGATCACTTCTAATTGAATTGAATAAAAATTTCAAAAATTTTGTTTTATTTTCTGAATCTATTCTTCCTTGTTCTTGTTCTGAAAATAAAGAAGGTCTTTTCAAATTCAAATTTGATTTAAGTTCACTGATTAAAGTCAAGAAATGACTCATTTTTTTTGATAATGGTTTTTTATCAAATATATCTATTTTCTGTTTCAATTCTCGGTAATCAGTATCAGTAAGAAAGATAGCATGAATCTTATTTGTTTCTATGAAATTTTCTATTGAAATTTCATTTATGATTAAAGGTGAAAACAAATTTTGGATTGTTCCACGATGTGGTCCATTCAAGAAAGGATCGTATATTTGGGGCAAGTATTCTTTTTTAGGCTCATCATTATATAATCTAATCCTTTTTTCAAGTATATCCAGAGAACGAGATTCTTTGTATAGAACCTCAATTCTATTTATCAACTCAATTCTATTTATCAACTCGTTGTTTAGATTGTTACTTTTTTGTTTGTTGGTCGAAACCCAATGGTTGTACAGTTCATCAGAGGAGAG